CAAACATGAATCTTTCAATTCATTTGGCTCTCACGCTCACTTACTTGCGGGGCCTTCCTTATCTCTTTTTTATTTATGGAATGAGCATATCCTCTCTTCTCTGTTCGGATTCCCAAATATGGAAAGGGATCGTTGATCCAAGACCAGAATATTCGGAGGACTCTTCCGACCAGACAAAAAATCTGTAATTATCGGCAAAGTTGTTTCTTTTTCTTTTATATTTGAAAGTTGTTTCTTTTTCTTCAAATCCAAAAAATTCCGCTTACTTTATACATAGGTCGTCAATTCCGCATTGGAAAAAAAGGATGGGATTCCCATTTTTCCAGTAAAGGGTTCAAATAATTTTATACATATGAGTGTTCTATATCGGATAAAATGCAACTATTCATTTTGAAACCATCTCCATACTAACATAGCGGTAGAAAGAGCACCCATGTTGCGCCCAGACTTCAAACAATTTAGCTTTAACCATGTTTAGGTTCCCCTATTATTGGTTAATAGAGAATCAAAGTTTATTTACCAATGAATCACGAAAGGCTATGGTTCGTACATATGATTTCTTAATCTATTCAGAAGTAATTCGCGAGATCGTGCACCCTTCTTTCCTAGTGATAAAGAATAAAGTGCAGCTGGTTAGATCCAGCTTATTCTTGAAATAAACAACTCGCACACACTCCCTTTCCAAAAAAAATCAATACACCCAGGACTACACTTAGATTTATTGGATTTGTTGCTAAAATATCGGTATTAAACCCGAAACTCCCGGCGGATGGCCAGTGACCCAAGGAAACGAAAGAATCGGTTACATTTTTCATAGGATCTCCTCTTATAAATCTAAAATTTCCCTGTATTACTTCGCCCTGATTTATTTTTTATTAATTTACTTTTTTTTTCTCAATATCTCTTCAATATATTAATCAATATCTCAATATAAATTCAATATATTAATCAATATATTAAATTGAAGTTCCAAAAAAATAAAAAGAAAATACTTAGTAGAATTAGGTCCCAGGTCTCGTATCAATTGTGAAATACCTCATTTGTTGCAAGCTTATTGAAAAAAGGACTAAGAACGGGAAGGAAGAAAGCGAGTGGATCCGCTAATTCCTGATTCTCAAATGAGTCCTTCCCACGGGGTATTATCTCAACGAATAAGTTATTGTAGGAGTGAAATCTGGAAATAATTCGAAAAATAAAGCAACAAATCCAAGGTAATAAAATAAGAAAGACAAAATAAAGACTTTCATATTTCTAGGATTAAACAAAGGGATTTGCAAATAAAAGGGCTAATGCCACGACCAGTCCATAAATTGTTAAAGCTTCCATAAAAGCCAGACTAAGCAATAAAGTACCTCGTATTTTACCCTCTGCTTCTGGCTGTCTCGCGATACCTTCTACGGCTTGGCCCGCAGCAGTGCCTTGACCAACTCCAGGTCCAATAGAAGCCAGCCCTACAGCCAATCCAGCAGCAATAACGGAAGCGGCAGAAATCAGTGGATTCATGGTAAGCTCCTCGTATAAAAATAAATTAATGGTTAATGATACAAGCAATCAAGGAATGATGACTTTATTATTCCGAAGATCCATCCAATCGAAATAACTATGAACTACTAAATTAATGAGATTATTGAATGAGCAGAACTGCTTAGATCTCGCGTTTTTAGTTCCTGTCCATGGAGTCTTTATCAATCCATAATCAATCCACATAATCAATCCATAAGGACCTAGTTCTTTCTTCCATTATTTTTTTGTTATGAACCGTTCTTTCAATTCTGCACTCTTTCTCTTCTATATGCTTGATTTCATCTGTTTATTCATTCGGCCCAGACGAAGCGGAAGGACTTCTATTGTAATTCCTATCTAAATTCACGGTGGGGTAGGAAAGAAAGTCGATAAGATATATTCATATAACTGGTAAATATCTAATATCACATATACATGGCTTTCTTCCACGTAAACCAAAAATGAACATCTTATATTCACCCCGATTCTAGAATAGAATCATTCTTTGAAACATACAGAAGATTTGGCTTATAACCATTAAATTATATATACCCGACCCCACCCCTTTTTTATGAATCTCGTTTGAAAATTCTTGGATTGGGGTCCTTTTCTTTATCATTCTCCCGCATTAATACAAGCATGAATACAAACGGACAAATTCATTAGTCTGAATCCTTACATATCAATACAATATCAATATTTGAGATCCAATTGCATCCAATTAATTACATATAATTTTGATCAATCGTTGATGAAATCAAATAAAATGGGTGGGACTAGTTCCATAGAACATTTGTTTTATCGCACATCGGAACGGAACCGGATAACATAACAATTCTTATCAAACAAATTATGATTATGTAAATTATGATTATGTAAATATTAAATATCGTAATCTTTTTTACTACTACTCTAAATCATATATACTACTCTAAATCATATATACCCATTTATCTATTCTGTTCCAAAATAGCTTATCTGAACCGCCTATACATTGTTGGGATAAATAAACATTTTGAAAGATCGTCAATGATGACCCTCCGTGGATTCCCCTATATAAGCCGCAGCTAAAGTTGCGAAAATAAGAGCTTGAATACCACTTGTAAATAATCCAAGGAACATGACAGGTATAGGAACTACTGAAGGTACTAAAGAAACAAGAACAACAACGACTAATTCATCCGCCAATATATTACCAAAAAGTCGAAAACTAAGTGATAAGGGTTTTGTGAAATCTTCTAGGATGTTAATTGGTAAAAGGATTGGAGTTGGTTGAATATATTTACCGAAATAACCCAATCCTTTTTTTGTAAGACCTGCATAGAAATATGCTACGGACGTGGGTAAAGCTAAAGCAACAGTAGTATTTATATCATTCGTGGGTGCGGCTAACTCCCCATGAGGTAACTGTATGATTTTCCAAGGTAAAAGAGCCCCGGACCAGTTGGAAACAAAAATAAATAAGAACATAGTTCCAATAAAAGGAACCCAAGGACCATACCCTTCTCCAATTTGGGTTTTGCTCAAGTCTCGAATGAATTCAAGGGCATATTCGAAAAAATTCTGACCGTCGGTCGGAATGGTTTGTGGATTCCGAACAGCGATAGTCGCGGAACCTAATAAGATAGCAATTACGAACCAAGAAGTAATAAGTACTTGGGCATGTACTTGGAAACCTCCTATTTGCCAATAGAAATGTTGGCCTACTTCTACACCGGATATATCGTATAACCCTTTTAGTGTGTTGATGGAACATGGTAGAACATTCATATTGCCCTCTGACAGAAAAAGAACTTAAAAAGGAATTATTTTGATTCAACCATCCCTTTATCGATTCGCCTACCTTAAATTAAATTGTTCGGATACCCAGTCATACCCCCACATATTTTTATCTCTTTTTTGATATTCAGGATATCGTAACCGATTCCATAAATCTATGGAATTCGCGAAGTAATTGACTTATCGTATTATTGCTCAACGATTTCTTATATAGCTAGAACGACCTTCCCAAATTGCGGATACTAATTTGTTAAGAATTAATCGAATTGAAGCTATAGCGTCATCATTGGCTGGAATCGAAATATCTGCAAGATCTGGGTCACAATTTGTATCGATTAAACAAATTGTTGGAATTCCCAAAGTGACACATTCTCGAAGAGCCGTATATTCTTCTTGCTGATCAACGACGATTACAATATCAGGCAACCCCTCCATATATTTGATGCCGCCCAGGTATGTTTGCAAATGAGATAATTGTCTTTTCAACATTGCTGCCTCTCTTTTCGGAAGACGTTTGAGTCTTCCCGCCTTTTGTTCCGCTCTCAAGTCCTTGAACTTACGAAGTCTTGTTTCCGTAGTGGACCAATTCGTTGACATACCACCAAGCCATTTTTTATTAACATAATGACATCGAGCCCTTATTGCGGCCGATGCTACTGAATCGGCCGCTTTCTTTTTTGTACCAACGATTAAGAATTGTTTTTTCCTACTTGCTGCCTCAAAAACTAAATCACAAGCTTCTGATAAAAAACGGGCAGTTCGAGTAAGGTTTGTAATATGAATACCTTTACGCTTTGCAGAGATGTAAGGTGCCATTCTAGGATTCCACTTCTTAGTACCATGACCAAAATGAACTCCTGCTTCCATCATCTCTTCCAAATGGATGTTCCAATACCTTCTTGTCATTTCTCCCCCCACTTCCTCTTTTTTTAAGACGAGGTACCCTGAATTGTTCCGATGGAACCTTTCTACCGGAGATTGAATGATGATACACGGTCCAAGCCATTCCTTCCTTTTTTCTATTTTTTTTTTTTTTACAAAAGACTAGTTAAATTAGAACGAATCTGCTCTTAGGAATCAGTAAATCCTGTAAATTCTTGTTTTGTAAATGATTGTTCTGATGAATCGTGTTGGGTACAAGAATCAAATAGTTCTTTGTGGTGGAACAAAATATCTCCCATGTCCCCCTCGAATAGATTCTTCTTTTCGATCTCCAAAGAAATGTTGTTGTGTTGACTTAAACGGTGCACTAATCCTTTGAATCCGGTACCAACGGGTACCATACCCCCCAGAACAACATTCTCTTTCAGGCCTTTCAACCAATCGATACGACCTTGTAGAGCGGCTTTTGCTAAAACCCGAGCCGTTTCTTGAAAACTCGCTTCAGATATGAAACTTTGAGTATTCAGCGACGCCCTCGTTATTCCCAATAAGGCGGCTCGGTAGCAGATCGCTTCTTCCAAAGCGCGCCCCGTTCGTTCCGCGCGCAACAATCCAATCAATTCGCCAGGTGAAAAAACATTAGACATTCCATCTTCTGAAACCAACACTTTTGATGTTATTTGACGTACAATAATTTCTATATGCCTATTATGTATCTGCACTCCCTGGGATCGATAAACCTTTTGAATCTTATTAACCAAAGATATACGACTTTGCGCTATGGTTAGCTCAGCGCCAATCAGGAATCCCCAAGGAATCCCAAGAATTCTTGTTATACGTTCCCTCCAACCCTCAACCCGTTTTTCTAAGTTCATTGATATTGAATCAATCGAACGAACCTCTAACACCTGTTCTACTTTTGGAAGACCTTGCGTTATATCACTCGATCTCGATTTTTCATATAGAAATGTAACTAATGTATTTCCTTCGTAAAGGATTTCCCCATAATGGCCATGCACGGTTGCTCCTGGAGTAGCCAAATAGGGCTTTGCGGATCTTATTACTAAAGAGTCAACATGAACAATTAGAACCTGCCCCGACTTTAGATAGGGCCCATATTTAGATATACATACATTTTCACAAAAAAACTGTCCAAGGCTAATTATTGTCGATGTTTCTTCACAATAATCGTGATGGAGAAAATACCAATTCCAATTGAATGGATTCAAAATCATGTTACTGCATGGATCGGGATTATAAATCCGCCCCTTTTCATCCATTAAATAATATTTAAGTATTTGGAAAGTCTGTTTTAAATTGTCAAGCAGCAAATGTTTATTTAGCAAGATCTGATTATGAGTTATTAAATAGGAAAATGAAAAATAATTCGTAATTTTAGGGACAATTCCTAAGGGACCCAACGAATTCCTAATTGGAAGTCGCGTATCGCTTTTTTTTGATTTTTTTCTCACACTGTTGTTGTTATATTTCAAACCGTTGAATGGACCGATTCGGGAACAATTAGATGATGACAAAGTTATCAAAGATTGGCATTCCTTATTTCTATTCAACAACGTATGAATAGTTCCTTGATGACGGGTAAATGATTGTTTAATCCTTGCCTTGGAATAAAAAGGATGGAGATGGGTGCGATCTGATCCGTTAGTGGGGATCAATCCCGAACCTGCCGGATCATTCCTTTTTCTGGTATACGAAATAGAGGACTTGACTAAGTCAATTCTTATGAAATCTCGAATCAGATCATTTACCCTTACCTCAACAAAGGACGCATGAACCTCCTCTATAGAAGAATCTTTTTTGTCTTGGTCCCAATTCAATACTAAACAAGTTCGAACTAATTGAATATTTGTGTGAGAAATTCCGCGAATGGGTTTGCCGTTTCCATAAAGTATATAATTGACAACTCGAAGTTGCACATTATCCCTTTCCTGCAAGGGATCGCGGGGAAAAAGCGTTGCTAAATTTATCCCGCCCGCTGTTTCATATGTGACTACGGGTCGAACCAAAACAAAATTCTTTTTTTTTGTAGGTGTGATCCGTTGGGCATAGATCCAATTTTTCAAATTTTTTGATTCCTTAGAATTTTTTTTTCTCGTTCCCGGTGGTATTAAGATGCCGCTGTGCCAGGATATCGTATCTGTCTCTGCAGGAAAATGGATATCCCCAGAAAATATTTTGAGTTCAATCTTTTTTTTTTTTTTCTCCACTCGGACCAATCCACCTACCAGGCTTCTTATATTGAAAGTAATTCGTGTATCTACTCCAATGATACTATTGTTCCGTACCATTATGGAAGAGCATCCGGGTAATATATGCACTTCCTCGGGAATGAAAAAAAATCGATCTATTTTCATTTGGTATTTTGGCCACAATTCTTTTGTTCTTCGATACTCAATCAAATCCTCGTTTTTGACGATTGAATCCACCTCTAGAGTCCCGTATTTAGTAATTCCGGAACTCTTTCTTCTGTATCGGGGATCGTCGAAATAAGCAAGAATACTATTTCTACGGAAAATGCCGTTTATGGGTATTTCAATCGAGATACCCGAGCGGGATATTTGTTCTTTTTCTTGATTCGATTGTAATGGAATGATAAATCTATTTCTTCGCCTCTTTGCCAATAAATCAGAATTATCGTCGAGAATGGCAGGATATATGAAATTATACTGGTCGTTCCATAGGATTCGATCAGGTCCGGAATAATCAAGAGCCCCCCCCCCCTTTTTACCATAAGGATCCGACCTAAACAATTTGTGTATCACTTGATCCTTCGTCACTGAAAGATTAGAAATAGATTTTCGTTCGGCAGAAAGAGAATGAATATTTATTTGATCTTGATCCTTGTAGAGCGAAAGGGGCGCTATACTGGATCTGTACGGAACTCCTGATAATATCCACAAATGCCCTGTTTTTGGTAAGAGATGAACATTACCATATGTATATTCGGGTGCATGGTATACAGCGGTACTCCAGTGCATTTCTCCCTCTGAGTCAGAATAAATATGTTTTCGAAACCTCTCTTTAAAATTTAAGGTAGATGCTTCCGCGCGAATCTCAGCAATCACTTGTTCTGATTCTACATATTGATCATTTTTAACTAAAATAAAACTTTGGGGTGGAATATTTACATGATGTAGAATATCTTGACCCTCAATAGTTACATATAGATCTATATAACATAGAAAAGCAGGATATCCATGACGCGTACGTGTGGGATGAACCAAATCTTCATTGAATTTTATTTTTCCATTATCGGGAGCTCGTACATGTTCTGCAGTACCGCCCGTGAATACTCCACCGGTATGAAAAGTTCTT